TAAAAATAAAAACGGCCCTTCAATCGAAGAGTTTTTGTTTTTTTTTCAAAATTTCTGTAAGTTTGAAGTTGAACTTAATTGAACAAGTCAAGCAATTCTATTTGCTCACAATCACAAGAAATTTGTCCACTACCTCGCCTGAACCTAAGCAAAAGAAAAAGATATCTAAGAGACAGACCCGAATAAAGAAAAACATAATAGTAATCTTTGAAGAATTAAGAAGAAAAAAGATTCTTATTTTGATACAAGAAGAATCGGCACAAGAAAAAGGCAAAAAAGCCTTTTTCTTGTGCCGAATAGAGGATTAAAAAGACTCGCAATCCCTCCGAAAAGGAAGAAATCCTTTTTTTGTTTAGACTTTTTTTTGTTTAAGAAATGTCTGGAATTCCTCATTTCTATCTCATGCAAAAGAATAGAATCGAATCCAAGGTAAAGGCGAGAACAATAAAAGGATTTCCAAAATGGATCATAGATAATTCTAGCAATTGCCAATAAATTGAAGCTTTTTACCAACTTGATGGTAAGAAATCCCGGGACCTAGAAATTCATTTCGTACAACTGAACCTTTTCAAACTGTTTCTTTTTGAGAACCAAAAAAACTTGTGCCAAAATAACGGATGCGAAGAAGAACAAAAGGCCTTGGACGCGTAATGGATCCTGAAGCACTATTTCCGCATCCCCCTGACCAAAACCTCCCACATTAGGATTGCTTGTTAATGGTTGATCAAGCTTGATGGATTCCCCCTCTGAAACAAGAAGTTCTGGCCCAGGGGGTATAGTATCAATCACTTGGCGTCCATCCGATGCATCAACTATGGATATTTCATACCCACCTTTTTCTTTACGTAGTATTTTTCTTACTATACCTGTTGACGTAGCATTATAGACGGTATTGTTACTCTTGCTACCATCAGGATAGATCTGTCCTCTTCCTCGGTTTCCCCCTACATATATGGGATATTTTAAGAAATGAGCATCTTTCTTCGTAGCAGGATCAGGGGAAAGAATGGGAAAGACAATTTCACTATATTTCTTACCGGGAACAGGGCCTATCACAAGAATATTTTTTTTATCGGGACGATAACTCTGAAAAGATAGATTTCCTATCTTTTCTTTCAATTCAGGGGAAATACGGTCGGGCGGCGCTAATTCGAATCCCTCAGGCAAAATAAGAACAGCACCCACATTTAACCCTCCCTTTTTTCCATTAGCAAGAACTTGTTTCATTTGCATATCATAAGGAATTCGAAGAACTGCTTCAAATACAGTATCGGGAAGCACAGCTTGGGGAACTTCAATATCCACGGGCTTGCTAGCTAAATGGCAATTGGCACATACAATTCGTCCAGTTGCTTCTCGTGGGTTTTCATAACCCTGCTGCGCAAAAATGGGATATGCATTTGAAATAGATGTCCGAGTTATTACGTATATCATGATCGATACAGAAATCGATCGAGTCATCTGTTCCTTTACCCAAGAAAAAGTATTTCTATTTTCCATGTCCAATCGTGGATCCCTGAATTTCTACAATAAATTAGATAGGTAGCTAAATTAATTTAGTTCCCTATACACGAGTTTGTTGTCATTCTACTGCAACAGTTGTACTGGAATGATGAATACCTTAAGCAGGTAGAATATAGAAAGAAAGAATTTTGCTAAAATGGAAAAGGGCTTTCTTTCTAAAGAAAGATGCTAATTTGATTAATATCAGGAAATAGAATGAATTTATGCTTCACTAATTGAATGATAAATGACTACAAGCGAAGGAGATAGGCGGTTTAAACAAAAAAAGACCCAAAATTTCAAACATGTATCTAGAATTACTGGAAAACTACAAACAAAAATTGTGAAAATTAGCTCATTAGGAGCCCATCCAAGATCGTTGTAGACCCAACGAATTAATAGTTCCCACCCGCGGGTGGAGTGAAATCCAACAAAAAAATCAGTAACTAAAAGAATAAAAAAAGCTTTTATTGAGTCATTTAAGTTATAGAAGAATTCCTGAACCCAAGAATTAAAAATGACAAGTTCCTCTTTACTCAGAAAAAAAGAACTACTTAGAATAGCTAAACAGATTATATTTGTCGAGAAATGCAAAATGATATGGAGATGATCCTCATTATCCATTTTGACCAATTGTATTATTTCCTTGTGTATTCCTATAGGAGGTTTTTGTACATGTGTCTTTAGTTTCTCTTTTATCATCTCGTCCAAGAGAGAAAGTTCTTCTAATTCTATGAATCTTTCTAGAATCCTTTTCTCTTGAATATCAGTTAAGAGAGTTTCGGATTGCCTGGTATTCCACCAATTCTTAATCCAAAGTTCCAGACATTTGTTAAATGAGAAAGAGACCCCCCAGGGCAAAAGTACGATAAATACAAGATATAGTAAAGAAGGCAATGCTTTCTTTTTTTTCATTTTTGATCTGTAAATTGAGTTGTTAATGAACCCGCTTCATTTTCATTCGCTGACTCTATTTCATTCCCTGACTTTATATGATATTTCTTTTTGTTTGAAGCAAAAACTCTATAGCAAGGTTTGATACCCTCTATCTATTCTTCTTTTTTATATATTAGTGGAATTTAATTGCATTGGGTTCTTTCTTAGATCTAGATGGAGTGGAATAGTGAAATAGAATAAAAAAAAGACCTTTCGAATGAAAATGGAAGAATAGTATGCGATATATCTCACTTGGACAAAATAAATTTAAAAAAATTTTCTCTTATCCGCATTTGTTCCTTCCTTTAGATAAATACTCAAAAATACCCTTCCAATAACAAATCCAATTTCGAAGGGACTTCCTCCCCATGTTGAGAAAGCTTTTCTTCTTCCAATTCTTCTTCATTCAATTCAGTTCAAAAAAAAATAAATACAATTGGTACTCAAAATACTTCAATTGGTACGCGCAAGAAATAGGCCAATTCGGCAGCTTTTTGTTCAATTTCTCGTGGAGTAAAAAACTTCTCATCAGTACGAGTCAAGGGAATGACCCCCTGGCCCCGGATTTCCATATAAAGGATACGACGAGGATAAAGACCCTCTTTAACCTGAATTCTAATTGATTGGATATCCCGCATAAGGAATTGAAGGAAGACGCGACGTTTTATTCCAGGGAATCCCCAACGAAAAATGCACACTATTCCCTCTTTTCTATCGAATCGGTCATAACCACTACCTACATTCCACAAAATAGTACACCACAAGTAGGAGCTAATGAATAGGCCCGCAATTCCGTAGAAAGACATCACGATCCCCTGTGGAAAAAAAAGAATTTGTTGAGATGGAAGTATAGATATAATATTCTTACCAAGATAACTGGAAGCCCCAACCGATAAGAATCCTAGTGAACCTAGAAAAAGAATACAGGCCCAGAAAAAATTACCCCTTTTTCGAGAACCTTTTAGAAGTTCTACCCATACATGTTCTGATCGCCAATTCATATTAGATATACTAAATCCAGCAGTGGTCGATTGAAATTGAGAGAATAAGCTAAATAATTTTGACTTTACTTTTTTTTATTCTGAAATCGTCTTCAGCAATTAGTACTCCTGTGAAATAATAGGTTAGATACATTGACTTTCTATTCAAAAAATATTTGTTGATTCCATTAAAAAAAACTCGCTATACCCGGCTCCGCATATTCATGCATTTATGCTCGTAGCCTATATCCGCATCCATCCCACAGCCGTTTTTATCCGCATTCATAGCTGTTTTTCCTTTGTGTGTAGAAAGAGCCGCATATCCTACCATATTATATTACTTACAGTAAAAATACTAGACAATCTTATTTTTCTGCACATAAAGAAATAAAGAAGTCATTGCAATTGCCGGAAATACTAAGCCTACTAAAGGCACGAAAATAGAAGGTAAGTTTAAATCCGTCATAGAATAAGTGTCTCAATTCAAATTTACTATTTCTATCTATTCAAAAATATCTTAAGATTCTTATGATATAATTAAGTATATCTATTATAAGGAATATTGACTATTGTATTTTTTAGTTTACAAAAAAAATATTTTGTAAAAAAAGGAATGGATAATAAAATAAGCAAACTGCTAAAAAGGAGAACTAATTAAAAAGATTTGATTTTTCTTTTCCCATCCTCATGGCCTTTCTATCCTTCTAATCGAATTTTAAATTCGATTCAAAAGAAAGCGACTAGAATTTACTTCCTGCATACATACTCCTCTAGAAGAGCATACAATAATGCGTGGTAAGGGCGGAAAATATAGAATATAGTATATTCAATCAAAATCAAAGGGCAAATTCTCTTACCTAATACAGATCCCATACTACAGTACCCTCTTATTTTAAGGCGATATACCACCCAAAAAGGGTATAAAAATGCCGGGTGGAGTTAGCTTTTCGAGGAAGACCCGTCTCGTGCAGCGAAGTCGTCCTGTTAGTAAGACCCCGTGCAATAATGGTTTATAGAAGAATATTATTCCGAATACTCCTCTAGACGTGTATAGTAAGTAGCATTGCGATTCCGAATGCTTTTTATTTTTTTTATTTATGAATAAAAAAAAAATTCATTGTATCGTGGGGTCGGGGGTTTGGTCCGGAAAAATTCGGAACAAACTGTCTACCGCATTGAAGTTTATAGCGCTGGATTTCCACGAAAGTATAATTGTTCCCATCAGAAAGAATCCTTTTGAACGTCTCTACGATGGATCCAGGTTCTATGTCCAATCCCAAATCAAGGATTTATCGCTCTTGATCGGAGTCATAAACGAAAACTACCTTTCGAGTCACTTGTTGACTCACGATTACGACTGTTAAAAGTTTCAAACGTCCTCTTTTTTGCAAGAGAGTCTTATAAAATAAAAGGGTATAACTTCAAAACTATACCTTTTTTCATTCATTCTCCTTTAGTTTTTTTTCTCTATCTAGAAGTGGAATAGAATAACCCGGTTGAGGGGTAATGATCATACGTCTGTAATGCACAGCTACTACCTTAACACCAAAGAAGAGTTCGACCCAATGCTTGATTTCTATCTTAGTGAATCCCGATTCGACATTAAAAGTATATTGATTCTTTTCCAATAAATGAAGACTTTTTTCTGTAAATACTGCGTATTTGATTCCATTATCATATGATAATATTTGAATTTGATTTGTATTTCTTTATTGTATTATACCTTTATATATTCTAGATATATAGAATAGACTAATCTCGATTTGTCAAGTCTCATAATCATATCATGATCCATTTTTATTCGGCTCAATCTTTTTTAGAAAAAAAAAAGATTGAGCCGAGTTTAATTGCAATCAATTAGACGAATAAAGAAGAATTACTGCATTTCGTAACTTATTTTTTCTCTTTTTATTTCGTTTATTTTTTATNTTATGGCTTCTTATCAATAGTATCTACCGGCTCGAACTCGAATTTGATCGCTTTCCATACTTCACAAGCCGCGGCTAGTTCAGGACTCCATTTGCAAGCTGCTCGGATAATTTCATTACCTTCACGAGCAAGATCACGCCCTTCGTTACGAGCTTGTACACAGGCTTCTAAAGCCACTCGATTAGCTGCTGCACCAGGTGCATTTCCCCAAGGATGTCCTAAAGTTCCTCCACCAAATTGTAATACAGAATCATCCCCAAAGATTTCAGTCAGAGCTGGCATATGCCAAACATGAATACCACCCGAAGCTACCGGTATAACACCTGGCATGGATACCCAGTCCTGAGTGAAAAAGATACCGCGAGCACGATCTTTTTCAATAAAATCATCGCGTAATAAATCAACAAAACCTAAAGTCATTTCGCGTTCCCCTTCTAGCTTACCTACTACTGTACCGGCGTGGATATGATCTCCCCCAGACATACGCAATGCTTTAGCTAATACACGGAAATGCATACCATGATTTTTCTGTCTATCGATAACTGCATGCATTGCACGGTGAATGTGAAGAAGTAGGCCATTGTCGCGGCAATAATGAGCCAAACTAGTATTTGCGGTGAATCCCCCAGTGATGTAGTCATGCATTACAATAGGAACCCCTAATTCTCTCGCAAATACAGCTCTCTTAATCATTTCTTCACATGTACCTGCAGTCGCATTCAAGTAATGCCCCTTAATTTCACCGGTTTCGGCCTGTGCTTTATAAATAGCTTCGGCACAAAAGACAAAACGGTCTCTCCAACGCATAAATGGTTGTGAGTTTACGTTTTCATCATCTTTGGTAAAATCAAGTCCACCACGTAGACACTCATAACACGCTCTACCGTAATTTTTTGCAGATAATCCCAATTTTGGTTTAATAGTACATCCCAATAAAGGACGACCATACTTGTTCAACTTATCTCTTTCAACTTGGATACCATGAGGCGGGCCTTGGAAAGTTTTTGTATAAGCAGGGGGAATTCGTAGATCCTCCAAACGTAGAGCACGTAGGGCTTTGAAACCAAATACGTTACCCACAATGGAAGTAAACATGTTAGTAACGGAACCCTCTTCAAATAGGTCTAATGGATAAGCTACATAACAGATCCATTGGTTGTCTTCCCCAGCAACAGGCTCGATGTGATAGCATCGTCCTTTGTAACGATCAAGACTGGTAAGTCCATCAGTCCAAACAGTTGTCCATGTACCAGTAGAAGATTCGGCAGCTACTGCAGCCCCTGCTTCTTCCGGCGGAACCCCAGGTTGAGGAGTTACTCGGAATGCTGCCAAGATATCAGTATCCTTGGTTTCATACTCCGGGGTGTAGTAAGTCAATTTATAATCTTTAACACCAGCTTGAAATCCAACACTTGCTTTAGTTTCTGTTTGTGGTGACATAAGTCCCTCCCTACAACTCTTGAATTAAGAATTCTCACAATAACAGGGTCTACTCGATGTGAATTAGACGTCAATGCAACTTTAGCAAAAATTTCGAAACAAAAAGGATATTCAATTAATATAATTAATATAATATCAACTCATTAAAGAAAATTGAGGGCATACTTAAATTAATGAATATTTTGCATTAATATATAATGTGTACACCCTGTGTATTTTCTATCCTATAGGAATGGAATTCGATAGGAATTGAGTTGTTGTTATGGTAAGTTAACACGGTTCATTATTAAACCATGGATTTGATTTACCAAATCCTTCATTATTGTATACTCTTTGATAGATATAGCGCAACCCAAATGAATCCCTAATCCTTATTTTATAAGTTCTTAATGGGACTTTTTCTTATTTTGAATGCAAATACCTAACTAAATACTAAGAAAATTCTCTGTTGACAGCAATCTATGCTTCACAGTAGTATATATTTTGTATATCGAAGTCCTAGATAGGAAAGTAGAGTAGGCACAGATGCTCCACAAAAGGCAAAATGTATATGAAAAAAAGATTGATTGAACTTTGCAACGGACTCATTCCATGAGTGAACGATTGAATGGGATTCGCTTGGGCAACGAAATAAAGTCCCGGTCTCCTTTTTTCTCTTATTGAATTAACTAATTCATTTCCTTTTTACTTTTGGATTTTTGGATATTTTTTTGGATTTGATTTGGCATTATTCAACAAGAAAAAAAGAAAAATTTCGACAAATTCTTTTTTTTATTATGTGATAATTATGAGTACCAATCCTACTACTTCTCGTCCCGGGGTTTCCACAATTGATGAAAAAAGTGCGGGTCGTATCGATCAAATTATTGGACCCGTGCTGGATGTCACTTTTCCCCCGGGCAAGTTACCTTATATTTATAACGCTTTGGTAGTCCAGAGTAGGGACACTGCCGATAAGCAAATTAATGTGACTTGTGAGGTACAACAATTATTAGGAAATAATCGAGTTAGAGCTGTAGCTATGAGTGCTACAGACGGGTTGATGAGAGGAATGGAAGTGATTGACACGGGAGCTCCTCTCAGTGTTCCGGTCGGTGGAGCTACTCTCGGACGAATTTTCAATGTTCTTGGGGAGCCTGTTGACAATTTGGGTCCTGTAGATAGTAGTGCGACGTTCCCTATTCATAGATCTGCGCCTGCCTTTATCGAGTTAGATACGAAATTATCCATCTTTGAAACAGGTATTAAGGTCGTCGATCTTTTAGCTCCTTATCGACGTGGAGGAAAAATAGGACTATTTGGGGGGGCTGGAGTAGGTAAAACAGTACTCATCATGGAATTAATCAATAACATTGCTAAAGCTCATGGGGGCGTATCCGTATTTGGTGGAGTAGGAGAACGGACTCGTGAAGGAAATGATCTTTATATGGAAATGAAGGAATCCGGAGTAATTAATGAAAAAAATATTGAGGAATCAAAGGTAGCTCTAGTCTATGGCCAAATGAATGAACCGCCGGGAGCTCGTATGAGAGTTGGTTTAACTGCCCTAACTATGGCAGAATATTTCCGAGATGTTAATAAGCAAGACGTGCTTTTATTCATCGATAATATCTTTCGTTTTGTTCAAGCAGGATCGGAGGTATCCGCTTTATTAGGGAGAATGCCCTCTGCAGTGGGTTATCAACCTACTCTTAGTACAGAAATGGGTTCTTTGCAAGAAAGAATTGCTTCTACTAAAAAGGGATCTATAACTTCGATTCAAGCAGTTTATGTACCCGCGGACGATTTGACCGACCCTGCTCCTGCGACAACATTTGCACATTTGGATGCTACTACTGTACTTTCCAGAGGATTAGCTTCCAAGGGTATTTATCCAGCAGTAGATCCTTTAGATTCAACCTCAACAATGTTACAGCCTCGGATTGTTGGCAACGAACATTATGAAACTGCGCAAAGAGTTAAGGAAACTTTACAACGTTACAAAGAACTTCAGGACATTATCGCTATTCTTGGGTTGGATGAATTATCAGAAGAGGATCGTTTAACTGTAGCAAGAGCAAGAAAAATAGAGCGTTTCTTATCACAACCGTTCTTTGTGGCAGAAGTTTTTACTGGTTCTCCAGGAAAGTATGTTGGTCTTGCAGAAACTATTAGGGGATTTCAACTAATCCTTTCCGGAGAATTAGACGGCCTACCCGAACAAGCTTTTTATTTGGTGGGTAACATCGATGAAGCTAGCACGAAAGCTATAACCTTAGAAGAGGAGAACAAAGCGAAGAAATGAAATTAAATCTTTATGTACTGACTCCTAAGCGAATTATTTGGGATTGTGAAGTGAAAGAAATCATTTTATCCACTAATAGTGGCCAAATCGGCGTATTACCAAACCACGCCCCCATTAACACAGCAGTAGATATGGGTCCTTTGAGAATACGCCTCCTCAACGACCAATGGTTAACGGCGGTTCTGTGGAGCGGTTTTGCGAGAATAGTTAATAATGAGATCATCATTTTAGGAAATGATGCGGAACTGGGTAGTGATATTGATCCGAAAGAAGCTCAACAGGCACTTGAAATAGCCGAAGCTAACTTGAGTAAAGCTGAGGGTACGAAAGAATTAGTTGAAGCAAAGCTAGCTCTCAGACGAGCTAGGATACGAATCGAGGCTGTCAATTGGATTCCCCCCTCCAATTGAAGACAATCCAAGGGTTTATAGTTGATACAAAGAAAAAGGGAAGAGGGGTAGAAAAAGTTATTAGATAGCGAAGCGAAGTAAGTCCAATGCTATCTAGTAATTTTTCTACCTACTTACCTACTATTGGATTTGAACCAATGACTCCCGCCGTATGAAAGCAATACTCTAACCACTGAGTTAAGTAGGCAATTTATCACCACAAAGGAAGACTCATTACTTCGATCGATTATATATCGAATCACTTTTCTAAGCAATACCGCTTCGTTATTGGTCTGTTATATACTAAAACAGATACAGATAAAAAGGATATCCTCTGGCATTAGAGAATATTCATCTTGACAAGAAATTATCTATATGTTAAGATATCTCTGATAAGGGCTATAGCTCAGTTCGGTAGAGCAACTCGTTTACACGTGCGCCAATGCTTTTCAAAGGAGCTTATTATGCAATGAACATAATTGATCTTATTGCAAAATCAATGTCTTACTTCATAGATTCGAGAGAATAGGAGAACAGTA